CCCGCGTAGTCCAAAGAAATATGAAAATACTAAAAAAAAGGATCCAATTTTATCTCTATCGAATTTTAATATCAGAATAGTGAATAGAATTATGATGCAATGGGTTAGGTCCACTTACTTTTTCTTTTGTTGATTTCTAATCGATTTAATTGGAATACTGGAAAATAGGTAACGTAATTGGAATATTTTATTCAAGTAGACGACTTACCCATATTTATTATAATTTATAATTCATTATAATAAGATTAGCAAATTTATAACTATACTATAATTTATTAGTATATTAAAATTTATATAATGATATTAAATTATATAATTTGTTACTTTTTTATTACAAATATACACAATAACTTTATTCGTACTTCAAATAGGAATACTACCACCGGAGTTTTTTGATTTATGAAAAAATCAAAGCCCCTTATCGGATTTGAACCGATGACTTACGCCTTACCATGGCGTTACTCTACCACTGAGTTAAAAGGGCTTGTTTGATTCAATTACTGAATAAAGTCACTAGGAGTTTAATATATATACTTATTATAATATATGTACATATAAGACTATATCTTATACGTATAGTGGTTCGTTCAGAAATGAAAAATTTGTCCAATTCTAGGCTTGGATTTTATAAATAGCAATATAATGAATTGTTTCCTATCCTAATTGATATCATAACGAAATTCATTTGATTGATACATGTACTCACTAATTTAACAGAGATCTAACATAGTTGATTGAATGATTGATAAATAAATTTGGCGCAGCCCCTGAACTAAATTATGAACTAATTTAGTCTTATTGTTATTGTTGAAAAAAAAATGTTATAGCCACGTGAAAGACGGAAAGATCCTCCGTATCGAGTCATACTATTCCATTCTATTGACAGTTTTTTAAAACTGCTCATACTATGATCATAGTATGATGGCGGTCCTGCAAGTATGGTATGCCCCCATCGTCTAGCGGTTTAGGACATCTCTCTTTCAAGGAGGCAGCGGGGATTCGACTTCCCCTGGGGGTAGGGTACTATGAAAGGAAGTTGATCATCAATTATCAATAAGCCTGGAATTTATTCTTCCTGGGTCGATGCCCGAGCGGTTAATGGGGACGGACTGTAAATTCGTTGGCAATATGTCTACGCTGGTTCAAATCCAGCTCGGCCCAAAAATTCGCCGATCTACCACGAAATGATATCAGATAACCCATTTTGTGCTCTCCATAAATGCCCGATCCAAAAATAAAATACGTAAGAGAAATTTTCTTCTCTGATATATCTATATCACTATTTATTTACTCTATTTTTCCAACAAATTAGGGTCTTGATAATGATCTAGATTCATATCGGGATCTGTAAGTATAAAAAAAATCTAAGGAAAGGGTAAAAGAACCCTTTAAAGAGCAATTATCCCATTTAGTTGGCAATAACGAAAGTAATCCAGGTCGTTCTCACTAAAGCGCATATCTGTATGGGTATCAATATATCACTCACGGCTCTGTTACAACGCGCCAATTTGAATCTAAATTCAAAATTGAAAGGGTTAGAATAAAATCATAAAATCATAAAAATATGTATACATAATACTTTATTTTATTATGGTATTTACTTGGGATTGTAGTTCAATTGGTCAGAGCACCGCCCTGTCAAGGCGGAAGCTGCGGGTTCGAGCCCCGTCAGTCCCGACGGATCCAATAAAAATATATATAAATTCCGCTCTCTATTTTTTGTGAAAGGAAAGTACGTAGAATTTCATCCCCAACGGCAATCCCTCTTCTTTATTTAATTTAATTTATTTTTCTTTTTTCACATTTATCATCAATGGGGGAATTTCCATTTCTTTGATTTCCATTTCTTTGAATAGTACTGATTCGATTGATGGGAGATAGACATATGTGGATGAGGACAATTATTGGTAGCATCCGATTCAGGAGTCCAAGAGATACCATACTGTACTGGATATGACCTTTTCTATTACTCCAGATCTGTCGAATAGAGTATTGTATGTTTCCCGGAAGTGCATATATAAATGGAATTTGCACAATATAAAATAACGTTAACATAGTTATTCTATTGTAATAGAATACATACTTTCAGGGATCGCTTTTTTATTAGGGGGGTGCAATTTTTTTTTTTATTAAGGGGTTTCCTTGAAACAACAAGCTTTTGAAATTTTTAGATAAAAAAAAATAGTTAATTTGATGGAATATTCGACTTTTTTTCTACCAAAACTTGTACTCGTCTTTATTATCCTTCTTTTGTTTTCCAAGAAGATTAGATCAGTAAAAAACGAAGTTTAGAACTTAACTCCTTCCTTTTTTTTTTTTTCATTTAGGTTCTATTGTTTGTTGGGGTTTGTTTAGAATCAATGGTAAGTGTAAGGGCGGTTCAATGATACTTCATCAGATGGTTGTACAAAGAGGGCGGTAGGTTATAGAAAAGAAAGAATGATAAATAAAAAATAAAAGAATTATTGGTTGGATCAGGAATAAAATTTTGAGTTCGGTATGGATAAAAGATCTTCTTATGTTATACTATTGTTATACTATTCAATTCTTGACGATGGGTTGATTTGATAGCGCAGATATTGTTATTCATGATATTGATCCGATTCTATATCATCGAGATGTAATTCATCCCATTGAATTTACAAGTGAAAGATTTATTATCTCTATGGGATTAACTCCCGAGTTATTGCGAATTAAAGAAAAATGAAACAATGAGATTATGGAAGTAAATATTCTCGCATTTATTGCTACTGCACTGTTTATTCTAGTTCCTACCGCTTTTTTACTTATAATATACGTAAAAACAGTCAGCCAAGGTGATTAATTTTAATTAAACTTGACTTTTTAGTTCTTATCAATAATTGAAGAAAAGAAAGGGATTCAAATTTCACTTATTAAATGAAATGGGCAGACTCAAATTAGCCATATTCTATCAAATACGATAGTATGGTAGAAAGATTCATATATTTCTTTCTACCATACTATCTACTATTGTTATTGGAGTGTATATAAGGTGTATTGTAATCCAATCCGGGTTCATTTAATTTTAATAGAGATAAATCTACAATAGTATCGGGATATAGATATCAATTATATATTCTATATAATGTATACAGTGCCCCCTATTTCTTTGCTTTATCCACCTGTCTTGTATTTAATTTGTGTTGATTCCAACCAATTTGAAATAATTGAAAAGCGACTCATACGATTCTAATTCCGGGCTTGCTGAGTATTTTCAATATGAATCCCGATCAAAAGAATCAAGGGCCTTTTCGATGGGTATCATAAAAGAAAATAACGTAATCTTTTTATTAGCATTCCGACGAAGAAGTCATTGATCGATCAGTTGACAGATGGTCTATGGAAACTTCTTCGGATTTCGAAAAAGGGGGGCGGATTAGTAAACCTCTTTTAACGTTTGAACAGTGAGTTCAATAAAACAAGTACAACATAAAGAAAATTTCCAAAATATTAAAACAAACGGGAAGTGCGCAATATGTGACTCGCCCAAGATAATATTTTAGTCTGTGTAGTATCTCGTTAGAGAACTACTATATCTGTGTTCTTTACGATAGAAAATGTGTATCTATGTAATGTAATAACAGAACTATTTTCTCGTTGAATAATAAAAAGTTCAACTTTTCGGTCCCTATCTAATTTTAGTAAGGGTCGGTTCATCAAAATAGAAAATTGCTCAAGAATTCCGTTGGAATAAATTTACTACCATTTGTGTTTCTTTTACTTTAGTATTCTGGATTCTTTTTACTTTTGAAATACAAACACGGAAATAATTGAAATAGTTGTTTGATTGAAAGAGTATTCTTCAACTCTATTATTCATAATAATATTACTACACTAAAACCAAAGAGAATTTTGAAATGCAGATATTTTTTTATTTCTATTTCAATTTAAAAATTGAATTTTAAATTGAAATAGTGTTGAAAGAGTGAAATTTCAACGAGAAAAAGCTTTTCAGAACTGAACAATTTATATAAAAAAAATGGATACTGTTTAATTCCTAAACTTCATTCCAATTAGTAGTACTTCTAGAGTCCACTTCTTCCCCATACTACGAGTGAAAGGGAAAATGTAAAGACTACCATTAAAGCAGCCCAAGCGAGATTTACTATATCCATGTGAATTATGTCCCCTATCTCTATGAAGGAATTCTTGAATTATTGTTCACTAATAAATAATAGTGGAATCACTGGCTCAGAGTCAAAAATTCTGCCCTAACATCCTTGATGAAACAATCCAATAAATCCAATTCTAACTTCTAAGGGGTCTTATAAGATTTCTAGTATAATCAGAAAAGATTAAGAACAAGCCAAATAGGCCGAGACCCCTTGGAAGTCTCAAAGAAATGCTACTAAATATGTAGAAATATATGTAGAAATAATAAAAATCTATTCTTTCTTTTGTTGCCTTATTAAGTTAAGTAAAAAGTATAAAAAAATAGAACAAAGGTAGATCACTACCCGGCCCATACCCTATTTTTTTCCCATTTTGTTTTGATCTAACCCTTAGCCTTATTGTCTCTATGAAACAATCGGAGGACGCCCTATTATGTTCTGTTCTTGCCTAGAGGTTAACGAAAAAAGGTATATTTATATTTAAGTAAAAGCCAATTACTCATTTAATCGAATTAATATTGATTGAATGCCGGAGTACTCAAAGACGTTGATGAATATCGCTACAAAATATCTTCTGGCCTTTCCGCAACTAAAAACGGAATTCGATTTCTGTCCTGCTATCGAATCTAATTCAAAACCCGTCCCGTAGACACTCCGTTAGTAATGGAAGGACTCTCATGATTTATCAGTTTCCCCCATTTGCACTTCCGCAGTAAAAATTTTCCAAATGCTATCAGCAAAACAGAGGAAGGTATGTCAATTCTTTTGGTGATTAGGCGACACCCGGATTTGAACTGGGGAAAAAGGATTTGCAGTCCCCCGCCTTACCGCTCGGCCATGCCGCCAAAACAATACAAAATTTATGAA